CGAAGAAAGATTATTATTTGATATCAATTATCAATCAAATAATGAATTATTCATTCTTATTCATTCATTGAATGATAAATTACTACAAGCGAAGGAGATACACGATTTAAAAAATGAAAGATCCAATATTTCACAATTGTATCTAGAATCACTGGAAAAGTGGAAACAAGACCAGAGATAATCTGATCATTCTGAGCCAATCCAAAATCGTTGTAGATTGAACCAATCATTAGTTCCCAACCATGGGTTGAGTGAAACCCGATCCATAAATCAGTAACTAAAAGAATTGAAAAAGCTTTGATTGTATCACTTAAGTTATAGAGAAATTCCTGAATCCAAGAATTTAGAATGAAAAGTTCTTCATTACCCAGAAAAAAATAACCACTTAGTATAGCGAAACAGATTAGGTTTGTAGAGAAATGCAAAATTATATGGAAATGAGATTCATTTTGTCTTTGGACCAATTGTATTGTTTCCTTGTGCATTCCTATATGAAACCTTTGCATATGTGTCTCCGAGTACTCCTTTATCATTTCGTCCAACAGGAAGAGTTCTTCTAATTCCATAAATCTTTCTAGAACATTTTTCTCTTGAATATCATTCAAAAGGATTTCGGATTGCCTGGTATTCCACCAATTAAGAACCCAAGTTTCTAGACATTTCTTAAATGAGAGAGAAACCCACCAGGGCAAAAAGAGTATAGATACAAGATATGGGAGGGAAGCCAATACTTTCTTTTTTTTCATTCTGTATCCGTTATGTAAATTGTTAATGAACCTTTTTCATTCGTCGATTATTTCTATGAAGCACGAATTATATAACAAGAAGAAGGTATCGAACCTATGGATCTTTTCCTATTTTTGTTTTTGTGTAAGAATTGAGTCTTTAGGATCTAGGATAGAACATACAAGAAAGGTCCTTTTCGAATGAAAAAAGAAGTAAATATTCTTTCCATATTCCAGAAATCGCAATTAGGCAAATTGTAACCGATTTCCCCTTCATTTATTCCTTTCGATGAATACTCCGAAAACCCATTTTGAACTAACGAATATAATTTGGATTTAAAGACGAACTCTACCAGATCATTTAATTCTTTTCTTTCTATTTCGAATTCAAAAGATTTCACTGTCTAACCGCAGCGCGGAGATAGGGTATCAATTCAAAGGACGAATTCTGTTTTACGAAAACAAAAGACATGTTAGGATATTTGATGAATCTACACTACACTTATTAGACCTTTTGATAGTATCAAGAGTGAAGCTGAACGACATGTGTATGCATATACAAAATATTTTTTGTGTACAAATATCCTTAATCTTTTTTTTCTTTTTCAAGATATTTTATTTGATTAATTCTATTAGATTTTTAGATCTTATTAATATTGTTCCATATACGTTCTCCTTATAGATGTATTAAGTTCCTTCTCTCATGCTGATATTTATTCTTTAGTTCATTTCAAAATATTTCAATGGGTACGCGCAAGAAAGAGGCCAATTCGGCAGCTTTTTGTTCAATTTCTCGTGGAGTCAAATTCTCATCAGTACGGGTCAACGGAATGGCTCCTTGGCCCCTGATTTCCATATAAAGGACACGACGAGGAAAAAGACCCTCTCTCACCTCCATTCTGATTGATTGGATATCTTTCAGAAAGATACGAAGAAAGATGCGACGATTTATTCCAGGAAATCCCCAACGAAAAAGGGACATTATCCCTTCTTTTCTATCAAATCGGTCATAACCACTACCTACATTCCATGAAATTGTGCACCACAAATAAGAACTAATGAATAAACCTGCGATTCCATAGAAAGACATCACGATCCCTTGGGGAAAAAAAAGAATTTGCTGAGACGGAAATACGGATATCAGATTTTTACCAAGATAACTGGAAGTTCCAACCACTAAGAATCCTAGTGAACCTAAAAAAAGGATACAGGCCCAGCAAAAATTACTTGTTTTTCGAGACCCCGTTATAAGTTCTATCCATATATGTTCTGATCGCCAGTTCATACTATACTAGATCCAGTTGCATTCGATTGGAATTTATAGAATAACCCAAATGGATTTGACTCGACTTTGATTGCTTGATCCCTAAGTAACTTTCATTAACTAGCAGCATTCCGGCAGGAACCATTAGAAATAATTGGTTAGATACATTGAGTTTCTATTTCAAAGATTTTTCAAAAAAGATTTGCGGATCATTTTGAATTTAATCATTTAATTGATTAAGCTATAACTGCATATACATGCATTAATGCGTATATTATCTATCGATATACATAACAACGGTATACCTAACAAAACAACTCTTACATTTGTTTTCGAAAAGTCCACATAGCATATATCCTACCCTATTACATTAAAAAAGAGTATCTGTATGATGATCTAGTGTTGAAATAAATTGATGAGATTTGGTCCCATCATGTTTAGACAATCTTATTTCTTTGAACATAAAGAGATAAAGAAGCCATTGCGATTGACGGAAAGACTAGGCCCACTAAAGGAACAAAAATAGAGGGAAAGTTCAAATCTATCATAGAATGGGTACCTCGATTTCATAGTTCTATTATAATTAGAAATTCTAATTATAAATAGAAATTATAATTATAAAGATATCTTATGATAAGTCTATCTATTAGAAATAAGATTCAGATAATATTCATATGAAATATTTCATAATCAATAACGAATGTAGAACTCAACGAAGCGTACTTATTCCTCTTTGTACACGAATATGTATGATAATCCTGCTTTCATAAATTGGATTCTTCTTCTCCCATCCTTATCTTCATCGTCTTTCTATCTTTCTTTTCAAAACACCTTTTTTTTGAAAAGAAAGATAGAAACGAGTTTCTTAGGAGTTTCCGACTTTAACCAATCTTATCCAACAAACATGGATTCCTAGTGAAAAACGGGAGTTCTCACTAAATAGAAAGAACTTCTATATTCTGATTATTTTTTATTTGAATATTTATTTATTTTGAATCTTCATTCAAGGGAAGGAAACCGTGTAGCTGAAATAACTCATTCAGAACACCTTTTAAAAGATTACGTGGTACGATTAGGTCGAATAAGCCCTTATGGAATAAATACTCAGCCGTTTGTGAACCGTCAGGTACTGTCTTTTTCAATGTTTGTTCAATTACTCTTTTACCCGCAAACGCAATGTAGGCATTAGGTTCAGCAATAATGATATCTCCCAACATACCAAAACTTGCTGTAACTCCGCCAGTTGTAGGAGATGTAAGGATTGATACATAGAATAACTTTGTATTTGATTGATAATCATATAAAGCAGAAGATATTTTAGCCATTTGCATCAAGCTCAAACTCCCTTCTTGCATGCGTGCTCCTCCAGAAGCACACATAATAATGATAGGTAGAGATCGATTAGTAGCATACTCAATCAAACGGGTGATTTTCTCACCTACTACGGATCCCATACTACCTCCCATAAACTGAAAATCCATAACTCCCATTGCTATGGGAATACTATTTAGTTGACCTACACCCGTTTGAACAGCTTCAGTTAAACCCGTTTTTATTTGATAAAAAGAGATGCGATCTATATAAGGTTCCTCCTCTGAATGAAATTCAATGGGGTCCATAGAGACCATATCTTCGTCCATAGGCTCCCAAGTGCCAGGATCAATAAAGAGTTCGATTCTATCTGAACTACTCATTTTCAAATGATATCCGCAGTGTTCACAAATATTCATTTTTGAACTAAAAAATTTTTTATAATTTAATCCATAACAATTCTCACATTGAACCCATAACTGTTTGTATTTTGTATTTATATCGAAATCATTAGATTTTTCTCTTATATTGAAAGAACTGCTACTAGTTTTCACACTAGGATTTCCACTTTCAATACTACTTGTACTTTCCGCACAAATGAAACTAGAAATGTAACTGTCGATACCACTGTAAATGTCACTATTCAGACTGATTTCAAAACGAAGATAACTGTCAATGCAACTATTAATATGATTATTCCAATTAGATTGAGTATCATACATGGAATAATCATAGTAGTAATTACTACTATTAGACCCACCATTCAAATAACTAGGAAAAAGAATCTCTAGTTCACTCAAAAAAGAACTAGCATTGTCAATATCAAAAATATGATTGTCAATATCAAAATATACAGAATAAGTGTCACCATTACTATTTCTAACTAAAAAAGTATGATCAGAGATCAAACTCCAAATATTCCTGCTATCAAATAAATAATTGAGATAATGAATATTACTGAAACTATAACTGTCCCCGCTAGGGATCTTTTTCTCCGCATCATTTCGAATAGTTTCTTCACTTCCACTGGTATGTCCAAGAGCATCAAGACTATCCATTGATTTACTTAGTCCACACCTATGTTCTAACTTCTTGTTAGACAACATCGAATTGAACCAACATTTTTCCATAGATTCTTTCTGCCCCCTATTTTAGGAAAACCTAATACTTAATACTAATAGATGAATAGTCATTCAATGAAGAAAAAATCATTTTACTATCTCTTTTTTCTTTTTCATCAGAATTCCAATGAAGCATATAATTCAATAATTAAGATTGTTAATGAAAAACGAGCGAGTCTTGAAAATAAAGGATTCTCCTTTTGAAGAATCTGGTGAATCATTTCAATATTATGATAGTGATTATAATAGAATCTTTTCCTCAAAAAAAAAGATAAAAGATATATAAAGACAGGTTTTTCTCATGTCAAACTTTCAATTCTCATCAAAAAGATACATAGTTGTTTCTTCCCATAAAGTAAAAAAGGAATTCTCGTCTCGTAGAATCTCGTGTCATATAATCAAATAATAAAATGAGTCTCTATTACAACAGGGAACGAAAAAGACAATATACAGGATAGGGGTAGAAGGAATTCTTCTCTTGGCTTGATCTATGGCCTGAAAATAAGGAATCTAAAATGATCCACCAATCCAATCCCAAGGATCCATAATTTAGCCTATGGCTCCAACAATAAATAAACA